GATTAATCTACCATATCTTTAACAGAATAGGATTTACGAGAAATCCATCTGATTTTATATTGGGTTAACCAGAAGAAATTAATTACATAAGTTTCAAACTCTCATTTTGATCAAAAATCTGTTTTTTCTTTTTTCCTATCTTCAGAAGAATAAAGAACAGCTACCCCTTTTTATTGTTATAATCTTCTGAAAGGTAACTATCTCGATTTCATATAGAAATTAGTATAGAATCTTTGAAAAAGACTTTTCTCTAAAAAAAAGAAAGGACTTACTATCTTTGGGATCTGATGCTACACCGCTGCTCAATACCTTAGTAGATCGACTCTATTACATAAGTTGATTCCTAACTTTTATATCATATCATGACATAAGTAAGCAGTTCTTATTGTATCGGCCCGAAAACAAATTTCTCTAATTGATCTTTACGGTGTTTCTTCTCTCAATTAGATCCTTTATCCATAGAATCTAGTATATAGGCTCATTTATTTCGGCTCCTACGAAGTCTGTTTTTTTGCTACAGCTGATAAAAATCGTTGCTTTAGACGATACATATGTAGAAAGCCTATTTTTGCTAGTAAATACTAGCTTGATCTTTCTTCCCTTCTTTCTATAGTGGAGATAGCCGCGCGTAATGACAGATCACGGCCATATTATTAAAAGCTTGCGGTAAGAATGGGTTTCGCTCTAGTGCCCGGAAATAATATTCCAAAGCTTTCGTATGCTCCCCGTTGCTTGTGTGGATAAGTCCTATGTTATAGAGTATATAACTTCGATCATAGGGATCAATTTCTAGTCGCGTAGCTTCATAATAATTTTGTAAAGCTTCCGCATAATTTCCTTCGGATTGAGCCGACATCCGTTACGGTCGTTTATTTTTTTTATTCAATGAATCTCCGTTCCAAAACCGTACGTGAGACTTTCATCTCATACGGCTCCCCCCTTCTGTGCATAGTAATAAAGGGAATAATCCATACTATGTAATTCAAAATCAAAGGGGTTGGGATATTCTCATTATGAACTGACGGGGGCTGGTGTTTTTACAAGAAATCTCTAGCCAGCCTTCCTGCAAGAGGTCCATCTTTTGTGTTAAGAAAAGATGTCGATTCTAGATAGAAATAAATGGTAACTCAAACAATTTCTTTGTCCTCAACGCCTTCTATTTCAGGAATTCGTCACTTCAACGATCTTCGGTGATTATACGGGTATCCAAAATACGAACGAGATGGATGTTTGTTGTCCCAACCACTCTTAGTAGTCCCGATCCCAATAAAATGAGGAAAGGGCTAATTTATAACAAAGGTTTCGTGTTGTTGATTCCTGGGTATAGTGTAGTGCTTCTTCCTTTATGCGACCTATTAGTTAGTACTAGTTAGTACTAGTAAAGTAGGAGTGACCTGCAATACATAAAGAACCACTAGGTTTAACCTTTCGCTCAATACTAGAATCGACAATTGAAGCATCTGAGACTGCATCAATCGTGGATACACGACAGAAGGAATTGTTCTATCTCCAAACTTCACCTTCACCAAGCGTAGATTTATTTCAAGAATTCTTTTCTTTATCCCTAATCATATCTCTTTCTTGTGGGTATAAGGATGAATAAGGGTGGTAAAGTACAAGTAAATAAGAAATTCTATACACTATACATAATTAATATAAATATAAAAAGAGTCAAATCGCACCATCTCTATAATAGGTAAATGCCTCTTTTTCTCCTGAAGTTGTCGGAATTATTCGTAATAAGATATTAGCTACAATTGAAAAGGTCTTATCAATAAAATTTCCATTTATCTGAGATCTAGGCATAGTTTGCAACCCATTCTATAAATTCTTCTCATTTTATTATCCCCCTCGAGGGAAAATGATTTCACAAACAAAGAAATTGTACAGTACGAAATCACATAAAAAGAAAAACAAACAAATTCTAAAAGAAAACGAATTCGAACAAAAAAGATGTTGACCTTCCACCCTAATTGTCCCAAAGGGGCAGGGATAGATAGGAAATATTGAAATCCGATTGACTGGGGTTCATTCCAATTATACCAATAAACGTAACTCTTACTATTTTAGATAAGTTAGATAATAGCTATCCATTTGGTTTGAATTGAATGTATACACCAATGGGAATAAAAAAATCACAGATGACTCATTAATTTGTAATAGATCTATGATATGGGGTAGCTCGTGAAAAGAGTTGTTGTTGAGAAACCGAAAATAACAAAGCAAAGGAGTTTTCGAATTTCTATAGAACCATAGTCTAAGTCTAACTAAACTATAAGTCGAGTCTAAACGTAATTAGAATAACATAATCATAGCATAAAATGGGGTTATTTGATTCATTTCAATTCATTGGCTTAATCTAGTATAAATAGAAAAAGAAAATGATGGATCTTTGTCTTGACAAAATAGATATATCTATTTTTCGATTGGTAATATCTTTACAATCGAAAATGGTATTTTTTTCCTTCCCTAGAAGTTGACTTTGTTTGATGAAAAGTTTTCGATTTCGAATTGATTGGCCGTGTCTGTATTGCAATAATTCAAAAGAATATGAATAACTCGCTATTCAATCGGTTTCTGGGCCATAATCCTAAGATTATATAGGAAAGGTGGCCGAGTGGTTCAAGGCGTAGCACTGGAACTGCTATGTAGACTTTTGTTTACCGAGGGTTCGAATCCCTCTCTTTCCGAATCTTATCTTATTCTAATTCACCAACAGTAGCGGTATCGACCACAATCTATCTAATAGCAATCGATACCATTATATCCAACGGTAATTCTAGAGATTCTCTATTCCTTTCCTAAGCACTTTGGTTGGTATCGGAAATTTCGAAAAAAAAAAGAATAGACAAGGGGTGAGAATCTTACCGCTAGTTGTAATACAAGAATCGTAGAAAAATACGGACTTAATCCACTCTACTTCGGAAAAGGGGATCCAAATTGTCCGAAGATTTGTGTTCTTTTTATTTGATTAGGATCAAGTCTGACGTGAATAATATTCCACGACTAGCAACTCATTGATTTTTAAACCGACCCATTTACTATCTATTATTTGATTTACTACCCCTTTATATTGGGACGAGTCAAGAGTCAAATGTTTTGGCAATTCTTCGCGGGAAGCAGAATCCATAGAATTTTGAACCAGAACTTTGGATCTTTGTTCATTTCTCGTAGTAATAATATCGCGAGGTTTACAGCGATAACTTGGGATATCTACTATACGTCCATTAACTAAAACGTGTCTGTGGTTAACTAATTGTCTGGCTCCAGGAATGGTCGAGGCCATGCCCAATCGAAAAAGGATGTTATCCAAGCGCATCTCAAGTAGTTGTAGTAAAACCTGACCCGTTGATCCTTTGGCTTTTCCAGCGATACGAACATATCTAAGTAATTGTCGCTCTGTTAGCCCATAATGAAAGCGCAATTTTTGTTTTTCTTCTAAACGAATACGATATTGAGATCTTTTCCCGGAACGCGGTTGACTTCTAAGACTACTTTCAGATCTAGGTCTTTTACTAGTGAGTCCCGGTAAAGCCCCCAAACGGCGTATTTTTTTGAAACGAGGCCCTCGGTAACGAGACATAAAAACTCCTTATTTAAAAAAAAATAGAAAATAAAAAAAAATGAAAAATGGACAGAATCAACTTAAATTCAGACTGAACTAAACGATAAACAAAGGCAAATCCGCTGAAGTACTACAAAGAAGAATGAAATGAATTGTATTCTATATATGGAAAATATTGTATATGTATACATAGGAAGTTAAGTGCCCCCTCCTTATTTTTTCTGTATGGATCTAAATCCCCCGTTTTTATCCATAGTTGGAAGTTCCTACAACATAAAAAATCCATTATCCGACGTTTGGAGAAAAGGGGAGGAGCCTTTTCAATATTCCTTGATCTCAAGAAGACGTTGTTATTTTCAATCATGAAAAAAATCGAACAAATAGAACAAGCCGGCTATCGGAATCGAACCGATGACCATCGCATTACAAATGCGATGCTCTAACCTCTGAGCTAAGCGGGCTCGCATAAAAAGAAAAAGTGCATAGAAATTCGGAAAACGGGGGGATCTTGGCTATATTCTATGAATTTTATTCTATTCATTAATGAATAGAATAAAATTCATTTTTTCATTAAATGAGTTATTTAACTATTAAAATTAGAATACTATGAAAATTATATTATAATAGTTATAATAATTAACTATTAAATTAACAAGAGTATTCCAAATTTGAAGAGTTTTGTTTATGAACAATATTATCCCTAACTATTATTAGTTCTAATAGTGATTAACTATAGATATATTATATTAGCTATAACAGATTATAGAAATTCTATAAGATTCGAGTGTTAATCTAATAGATTAGACTATTAGGTAAATGAAATAGAGGATAAGATAAGGATAAAAATAAATAGAAAGGTAGAGATAGGGTTGCAATTCATATAATAATGAGATATTCCTACGGTTTCGTTCGGAAAGGTAGGAGATAGGACGACAAAAAAGAAGAATCAATATCGACCGTTCCAGTATTATAAACAAAAAAGTGCGAGAAGAATTAGAGCGGAAAAGGCATATATATATATACGGGATAGGTCCACCCATATTGAATTGCAGATCTATCATTGATAGACTCTTTTTGGATTGGGCCGAACAAATACAAATATGCGCATCGAGTCTTCCTAACGAGACGAAAGAAGATAGACAAGAAATAGAATATGAAGTAGACGCTTTTTCGATATAGGGGTAAGTATATTATCTAGTGAATTACAAGGTTCCAGCCAAACTAAATGAAAGAGGAGGGTTGGATCACAATAGGACCCCTGTCTTATAAGGATAAGTAGGTGTAAAGGGGGATATGGCGAAATTGGTAGACGCTACGGACTTGATTAGATTGAGCCTTGGTATGGAAACCTACTAAGTGGTAACTTCCAAATTCAGAGAAACCCTGGAATAAAAAGTGGGCAATCCTGAGCCAAATCCTATTTTTCGGAAAACAC